TCCGATAGTATCATAAATCGAGTCAATGCATAGGAAATGAATGCATTTCCATACTATTAAGTTAAGTGAAATAGATAAGACATAATCTGGATTATACCACATCACTTATTTTACTGGATCTTACAGAGCCTGTTCATGCAGGACATGATCGAGTCTGATCATAGAAAAGATTCTCTTCAAGCGAACCGGCCTATCCTCTGTAGGGGGCTTGCGCGGTGGTTGGAACAAAGACACATTTCATTGTAAATTCAAATGTGGCAGATAAGGGAAAGTCATATATCTGCGCGGTCCAATCAATAGTTCAAATCACACACTCCCATAATCCATTTTTTCTTCGGAGAATTCCCTTCAACTATTCGTGTATGTCAAATAAAATAAAAAATCCAATTTTGTTAAGTTGAAGGGAAATATCCAAATACATGTCTTATTCTTTTAAATAATCCATATTTGTAGCAATGAAATACTATTGTTCCTCCCCCAAATGATAAATGATTGATTACAAATATATATGATCCATATTCTCTATAAAGGACCGGAAATGCCTTGCTTACGTATCATTGGAAAGTGCATTAACATAAATACGGCAGTAAGAAGAGGTAATACAAAAGTATGTAAACTATAAAAACGAGTCAAGGTAGATTGTCCTACACTAGCACTTCCGCGTAATAACTCTACCAAAGACGATCCTATTACAGGAATAGCTTCAGGTACACCTGTTACAATTTTGACTGCCCAATAACCAATTTGGTCCCAAGGTAAGGAATAACCAGTTACACCAAAAGATGCGGTCAATACAGCCAAAACTACACCCGTAACCCAAGTCAATTCGCGAGGTTTTTTAAAACCACCAGTGAGATACACACGAAATACGTGCAGAATCATCATTAAGACCATCATACTTGCCGACCATCGATGAACTGATCGGATTAACCAACCAAAGTTAGCCTCAGTCATTATATATTGAACAGAAGCAAAAGCCTCAGTAACGGTCGGACGATAATAAAAAGTCATAGCAAACCCCGTCGCTACTTGGACTAAAAAACAAGTAAGTGTAATTCCTCCTAAACAATAAAATATGTTGACATGAGGGGGAACGTATTTACTAGTTATATCGTCGGCAATCGCCTGAATCTCAAGACGTTCTTCGAACCAATCATAGACTTTATTGAGATAGGTAAACCAAGGGAACTCCCCCCTGAGAACCGTATATGAGAATTTCATCTCGTACGGCTCAAACAGAAATACCCCAATACTGGTTGTAACGGAAACGGATATGTGTAATAGAAAGTTTGAAACCTCTTAACTTAATCCTATGATTCCAATCTTCTCTGAAGATAAGAAAAAGTAGAAATCCGAAAGCTATTCTTTGTGGTTATAATGCCAAAATCTCAAGTCGGCTCACTCGTCTTTATCTTGATCGTTACAGGCCTCTTGAATATTCTATTTACTTAATTTTTTCTTTTATTTGTGTTATTTTTTATTTGTGTGTGTAATGCGACTTTACTGCTGTCTTCTTTATTATTCTTATTGATAGGAATTCTCTTGTTAAGACCCTATGAATCAATTAAAAAAAACCTCAGATTCATACCAGAACCACGATGATTGAAAAAAAAAACCTTTAATCTAAGCCCAAAAATTCCCTGAGTAAGAACTACTGGATCATCACATATTCAATGAATAGATATAATGAAAAAAATCCAAAGAAACGTTTGTCCTTTGATCAAAATAAAGATAAGCGGTGGCGGTTTGAAAGAATCAAAATCTTTCGATTTATTATAACTTAACTTCTAACTCTTTGAAAAAGATTTTTAAGTCCGGTTGCGAGGTCTAAATATTAAGTATGAATCATAGTTCTAATACTTTCGAATCTATTTTCTATATTCCGTGCTCCAGATACTAGAATAAATATCTGATGGGGTAAAACCATCTCTATCAAGATGACAGATCTATTTTATGTTCTGTACTATCAATAGGATCAATTATAACAAGTCACACACTCATATTCCGGAAATACAGAAACAAAGAAATTCCACGGTCGAACTACCAAATCAAAAAGGAATGGGCTAAAAATCAAAGACCTAAATGCTTAACTTTACTTTCTATTGAAAAGCTAGTTAGTCGGTTCTTGTGAATCTAATTCATAGAAATTCCGTCCAGTAAAATGGACGAATTATAAATCTCCAAAATAATAGATAGAAATATCGCAAATAGAGCCATTGCAACACCCATCAATGGAGTAGTTCCCCACCCCGGAGCTACTTTACCATATTCTGAATTCAATGGTTTCAATAAATCCCCTACAACAGTTCGTCTTGGACCAGATCTAGAACTACCCTCAACGGTTTGTGTAGCCATAAGTCCTATTTTTTATTCATTGAGATCTGTTGACTTTGTATACCATTCCGCTGTAAATAAAGGATCTTATCAGATCCATTGTGGTCTTGAAATTATATAATAATGGAAACAGCAACCCTAGTTGCCATCTCTATATCTGGTTTACTTGTAAGTTTTACTGGGTATGCCTTATATACTGCTTTTGGGCAACCCTCTCAACAACTAAGAGATCCATTCGAAGAACATGGGGACTAGTTGAAGTAATGAGCCTCCCAATATCTCAATATTGGGAGGCTCATTACTTCAATTGAGATAATTAAAAATCATTTCATCTTTTTAGTTGGAACTTTAGGGGGTTCTCTAAAAAAGATAGCGAAAAAAATTATTCCTAAAGTCGAGACTAAGAGGAATGTATAAACCAATGCTTCCATAGATTTGATCGTGGTTTACAATTATAGCTTTCATACCTGTTTTTGGGGGATCCTCTCCCGGATAAAGAAAAAGAAAGAACAAGAGTAAAACAAAATGCAATGATTCAAATCAAGATTTATCCGGTTCCCTATGTCAAATTCAAATCACAACAAAAACAAAATAAAATAAAGTCGAAAAGGAACAAAAGAATGTTCTATCAGACTACTTGTCTTCTTGTAGTTGGATCTCCAAGTTTTTGGAATGCTCCAAATTCTACTTGAGCATCCAAATCTGGGTCGATACCAGCAAAAACATCTCTGAATAAGGTTCTAGCACCATGCCAAATGTGTCCGAAAAAGAAGAGCAGAGCAAACGAAGCATGTCCAAAAGTAAACCAACCTCTTGGACTGCTACGAAAAACACCATCCGATTTCAAAGTAGCACGATCTAATTCAAAAATTTCACCCAATTGAGCACGTCTAGCATATTTTTTCACAGTAGCGGGATCACTATAACTGACTCCATTGAGTTCGCCACCATAGAACTCAACAGTTACACCTACTTGTTCGACACTATACTTCGATTCTGCCCTTCGAAAAGGAACATCGGCTCTAACAATTCCGTCTCCGTCTACCAAAACAACCGGAAATGTTTCAAAAAAAGTAGGCATACGACGTACAAAAAGTTCACGCCCCTCTTTATCTCTAAAGATAGGATGTCCTAACCAACCGACGGCTATTCCATCTCCATTGTCCATTGAGCCCGCTCTAAACAATCCCCCCTTTGCCGGATTATTGCCGATGTAATCATAAAAAGCTAATTTTTCAGGAATTTTAGACCAAGCTTCTGATAAACTTTGATTTTCGGCTAGCCCAGCACCAACTCTTCGATATATTTCTTGCTGGAAGTATCCCTGATCCCATTGATAACGAGTGGGACCAAACAATTCAATCGGGGTAGTTGCTGAACCATACCACATAGTTCCAGCAACAACAAAAGCTGCAAAAAAGACAGCAGCGATACTGCTGGAAAGGACGGTTTCAATATTTCCCATACGCAATCCTTTGTATAGACGTTGGGGTGGACGCACACTAAGATGGAAAAGGCCCGCTAATATGCCCAATGTTCCTGCTGCAATATGATGAGAGGCTATTCCCCCCGGAACAAAAGGATCAAAACCTTCCACACCCCATGCGGGATTTACGGGTTGTACCCTTCCGGTTAGTCCATAAGGATCGGACACCCATATTCCAGGACCATACAATCCTGTTACATGAAATGCGCCAAAACCAAAACAAGCCACCCCTGCAAGAAATAAATGAATTCCAAAAATTTTTGGCAAATCCAAAGAAGGTTTTCCTGTACGTTCATCACAAAAGATTTCCAGATCCCAATAGACCCAATGCCAGATAGCCGCCAAAAAGCACAAGCCCGAAAACACAATATGTGCCCCGGCCACACCTTCGTAACTCCAAATACCCGGATTCGTTATAGTCCCCCCTGTGATACTCCAACCGCCCCACGAATTGGTTATTCCTAAACGAGTCATGAAGGGTATAACGAACATACCCTGTCTCCACATTGGGTCAAGAACAGGATCAGAGGGATCAAAAACTGCTAATTCATATAGAGCCATCGAACCGGCCCAACCAGCAACCAGAGCTGTATGCATTATATGGACAGAAAGCAAACGGCCGGGATCATTTAATACAACGGTATGAACACGATACCAAGGCAAACCCATGAGAATACCTCTTATATCAACAAAAAATAGACACTATGTAACTTTATTGCACTGGAAAAAATTATACTATGGACCCCCCCTTTTTTTTTCAGTAGATTCTCTCGGGTAAAGGATTAATATTTGTTCTAGTTTTTTAGTAATAATGGAACAATTATCTTCGTAGGAACAAAAAGAAGCAGATCTATTCTATACCCGATAAGTAACAATACGCAATGGTGGGGGGGGGTTGCCCTATTTTATATGAGTGTTTATATCAATGAATGCAGACATATTTGTTTATCACTCAAAGGACCTATTCGTAAGAACTTTCCTTTATTCATTTGGTCTTCCCTTTTTATTTATGATTTATAAATACAATATGATAAAGACAAATCATTTTTAACACAATAAACCCATTCTTACGTTTCCACATCAAAGTGAGATATTCTACTTCATTCTTTTTCTCCATTTAATGCCTATTGGTGTTCCAAAAGTACCCTTTCGAAGTCCTGGAGAGGAAGATGCATCTTGGGTTGACATATAGTGTGACTTTTCAGATATATTGAGCCATATGGGATTTCCCCGTTCTCTCCCCCGATCGAGATATCCTCTCTTTCACCCCCAAAAAGATTGATTGAATCATCAAAAATTTTGAGCGTGAAGTGTAATGAAGTGCAATTAGATCGATTTTTTGGTTTTTTTTGGGGGGGGTATCCAGATTACTATTCTAAATTTAGAATAATTTATGGTTGGCTTGCTTGGACCAATAAAGTGAAGCATCCAGGCTCTGTTTAGAAAAAAAACCAATTGGTAATATATCTACGATTACTACTTTTATCATGTCATATATTTTGCAGAAAACATGAAATAAGAAATTCAGAAAAAGGGAAGTCGTAGCAAAAAGACGTGGTATTGCAGTATTTGTCCTATATGTGCAAATCCAAATCGGGCAGATCTTTACTCCGAGTAGGAACAGAAACCTAAAAGAATTAAAGAATTGAAGAAGCTCATTCAGAAACAAGAAAATTACATTGCGATTTGGATCCGATCTCGATGAAAACAATACATCAATGAGAAGTTAGTTCAATAAGGTTAGTACATTATTTTTTTTTATTTTTTTTTTTTCTTATATTCTATTATAATAGAATATAAATTAATATAGATATAATATAGATATATAATATAGATATAAGGGGTCAAAAGTCGTCTTTCTTGAAAAATGTAAGAAAAAGACCTTTCGTTAGAAGTTCGAAAAAGTCCATTATGAAAAAGGAAAGAGCGTTGAAATTTACACATTGATTCCTTTTTGCGATTTTTGGTGAACCGTATGCATCAAAAGGTGCATGTACGGCTCTTAAGGGATAAAATTGTATCCTAATCAACCGACTTTATCGGGAAAGACTACTTTTTTTAGGCCAAGAGGTTGATAGTCAAATATCGAATCAACTTATTGGCCTTATGGTATATCTCAGTATAGAGCACGATAACAAAGATTTGTATCTGTTTATAAATTCTCCGGGCGGATGGGTAATACCCGGAATAGCTATTTATGATACTATGCAATTTGTACAACCAGATGTACAGACAGTATGCATGGGATTAGCCGCTTCAATGGGATCCTTTATTTTGGCAGGAGGGGAAATTACCAAACGTCTAGCATTCCCTCACGCTTGGTGCCAATGAGTCTTTTCTTTCTCAAATAAAAGACTATGCCTTCGCCATATGAATATTAAGTAATAATAGCATGGCACTTCGAGTTCGATATGCAAATTTTTTTTGTTTTTTTTTTTCAAAACCATTCCATTATGTATCGAAAAAGTAGTATGAAAAAAGCGTATTTACGATTTTATCTGATCTATCGGGAGCCTAGTATTTCAGTGTCACAAAGTTTTTTGTTTTCAGTTTTCACACCGGAAAGCTTTTAACAATATTTATGTTATGTTATGAAAAAATATTTTTTTTTCATATTCTTTCATAACTATTTGAAAAAAAAAAAAGAAACTTGGAGATTGCTGAATAACAGACGAAATAATAAAGCAAAGGAACCATCATAGTATTTTTTGAAATACTCTAAAAAAGGAGGGATGGTTATTGGATCATTTACTGATCTGGGCCTGATAGGCCCAGTATATTTTATATTTCTTCGATGAAAATCAATTCCATAGTAGAGCCGTATGCAATAGGCAAAAGATGCCTGTACAGTTGTCCAATTCTATCTTTGTTTGTTTTTTTTATTATTTATCTCTCTCGCCTTATCGTGCGAGATAGAGGAAACCTTTATTATGTTCTATCATCAGGGTAATGATCCATCAACCAGCTAGTTCTTTTTATGAGGCACAAGCGGGAGAATTTATCCTGGAAGCGGAAGAACTACTGAAACTGCGCGAAACTATCACAAGGGTTTATGTACAAAAAACGGGCAAACCCTTATGGCTTATATCCGAAGACATGGAAAGGGATGTTTTTATGTCAGCAGCAGAAGCCCAAGCCCACGGAATTGTTGATCTTGTAGCGGTTGAATAAAAAATTTGCAACAGGGATTCTTCGCAACTACACGATTTGAGATTTTATTTTATCTTCTTAATCTTATTACCCGATTTAATGAATTATTTCTATTAATTAATCTATTAATAGAAATAATTCATTAAATCGGGTTAGGATTGATCTAAACCAGCTCATTATGTATACGACTGACCATGCCAACTATGAAACAACTTATTAGAAACACAAGACAGCCAATCCGAAATGTCACGAAATCCCCCGCTCTTCGGGGATGCCCTCAGCGCCGAGGAACGTGTACTAGGGTGTATGTGCGACTCGTTCAGATCATAGACTAAGACAAAAGAAAGGAAACAAATTATTCCAGTATCGGTGATCGGTTAAGATAATGAATGAAAGAACTCCATTCACACTATCTTAACTTAAAAAAAAAAATCTATTAAAATATATATATATATTCTTCTATTGTGTATCAAATTTATGGTTTCGATTGGTGCAAACCCAATCACCTCAATTTGTAATTTAAGATGAGAAAGACTTTCCCATTGGTAGCAACTGGTTATCCATTAAGCGGGGAAAATCCTATTTCAATTAAAAAGAGGAAAAATTATGCCCTTATTTTTGCAAGAACGGACTAAGAGGGTCAACTAACCAGCTAATCTTCATACTTAAATACCGTTACTGTATGGCTAGATTTCGTTGTGAAAGACCTATTACTAGATATTTCATGAGTAGAGCCAAAGAGTGTGAACTGTACAAGTTAACAATAACATTGATTAAATGAAGGAAGGGGCTCCGGTGTATATAGAGGACCTCGCCGTTTAAAAAGTAATTATAGAAACGATGGAACCCACCATTTCTTTATCTATTTCTATATAATTTACTATGTTTTTTTGATACCTAGTATCAATACAATTTCTTATTTCGAGGTTAAATGCCTTAGAAATAAAAATAAGAAATAAAAAGAAAAAAATCGTGGTTGGGAAGGTTGGTTATAGTAGCAAAAGCCTTTGGAATTTTGATTTTATACATTGGAAGAATCTATTTTTTGTTATTAATAGACTAGGAAGGGGAAAAGAATAACTGAAAGAAAAGAAATCAAATAGTTATTCATCAAAGTCTCATTTATTCAATGACCAGAATTAAACGAGGATATATAGTTCGGAAACGGAGGACAAAAATTCGTTTATTTACATCAAGCTTTTGCGGGGCTCATTCAAGACTTACTCGAACTATTACTCAACAGAAAATAAAAGCTTTGGTTTCGGCTCATCGGGATAGAGATAGGAAAAAAAGAGATTTTCGCGGTTTGTGGATCAGTCGAATAAATGCAGTAATTGGTGAGAATCCAAAAAAAATATACCATAGTTATCGTAATTTAATGTATAATCTGTACAAGAGGCAATTGCTTCTTAATCGTAAAATAGTTGCACAAATAGCAATATTAAAAGGAAATTGTCTTTTTATGATTGCCAACGAGATCATAAAATAAAAATTCCCCGGAGACTGAACTCCGGGAGGGTAGTAGAGTAGAGATTTGTATGATAAAATAGAATTCATATGATTATGATAAAATCATCAAAATGAGCAACCACGCTCAATAAAAAAAAAGATTTATTCTTCTTCACCGATTATCTTTTTTCTTACAACACAACAACCCAAATTGGATTGTCGTAGTTTTCGAACAAAACATCAATCCACATTTGATTTGAGTTTAGATTCAAATTTGAATTCAATTGAAGAGTAACTTTATTTTTTTTTTTTTAAGACCAGTAGTACTAGTTCTAGTGGTCGACTCGCTTTTTTCAAATTGTTTTTCATTATTAAGAAATCTTTTTTCATTATTAAGAAAAGGTAACGAAGATAAAATACGAGCTTGTTTTATAGCAATCGTAATTAATCGTTGTTGTTTTAAGGTCAATCTATTCACGCGTCTAGATAATATTTTTCCTTGTTCACTAATAAATCGACTAATTAAACTCATGTTTTTATAATCAATTCGATCCCCCGATTGAATCGGGGGCAAACGCCTACGAAAAGATCGCTTGGATTTAAGAAAGAGTCGCTTAGATTTATCCATGGTTTGTTTATTCCTATCCCGAAAATCCTATTTCTTACAAAAAAGGATTTGTTTTATTTATATTCTTACTTTCTTTTTATTTATTTATTTTTTAATATATGTTGTTATATAGTGAAATATATGTTATAAAATGTTCTATATATAATTTATAGAATATATATGAAAAATAGATCATTTTTAATGTTCTTTGGAAGGGTGACACAGACGCGATCAATTTTATCTATTTCTTTATCTCTGCGTGAATCATATGTTTGCAACAACAGGGACAGAATTTTCTCAATTCCAATCGACTAGGCGTATTGTGTCGATTCTTTTGAGTAATATATCTGGAAATACCTCTTGATTCCTTATTAAAACTATTTTGAGCACAACTGGTACATTCCAAAATAACCCTTACTCGTATATCTTTACCCTTGGCCATGAACCTCCTTTGGGTTTTTGATTCACTTAACTCTTCTATTTTCGGATTCGAAGCGAAAAAGAAGAAAGGAACAAAAAAAGTAGAAGTTGAGAATTTGAAATCAAATTATGAAAGATTTCGTTCCAATTAATATAGTACTACAATTAATATAGTACAGTAATAATTAAGTAATACAATGATTTCGAACTATATTTCGAATCACAGTACAGTATTTCAGTTTTCATTTAAGTCTCTTGTATGATATTGTTGCCCCCGTCCTAGCAATTCCATTTCTGGTATCACTCTATTATTAAAAGAAATGGAATTGAAGCCTGGGCCAGATTCCGAGTTTCGCTGAGGCCGAATCCACCTTTATTCTTTCTCTTTTCTAACTTAGTCTATTCTAATTCTAAAAAAAAAAAAAAAGAAATAAAGAAGAGGGGATTAATCACAGATATTTGATTGGATCTCTAATTTTCGTCACCCCTTCCCGTGCCAATAACTAGAATGAAAAAAAGGGGAATATCAATGCATCTGGGAATAAACGATTGATCTCTATCAAGAGGCCCGCTAAAGCCCCGAACCATAGAGTACTTACCACTGGTGCCACGGAGAGATATGTTTTTAGATCTCGCATTTAAAATCCTCCTTCTTTTTATTCTTTATTGTAATTTTTAATACATAATTACATTAATACATAATTACATATAGGAATATGATCAGATGATTATTTAGTTAATAACCACTTGTATTTGTCGGCAGAATTCCTAATTCAAATTGAAATGTACAACGATTCATTAGATATCTTTTTTTTTGTTAAAAAAAAGGTCTATTTCTGCCCGAGCATTCCCTAAAAATATTTTTCCGTTTTAGGGGAATTTCCTATTTCTTTTTATTTCATAATATAATAATTTATTATTATAATTTTGATTATTATAAGAATTTGATTATTCTTAATTCAATTACTATTATTATTATATAGAGTATATAGTCTATATTCTAGAATATAATAGAATATTCTTTATTATAGATTATTCTTTTTATTATTATATTCTATTTTTTATTTAATTAAATATTCTTATTTTATTCTTATTCTATAGATTCTATAGAATATTTTTCTTTTTAGTTTCATATCCTATAATATAGGATATGAAACTAAAAAGAAAGAAAAATGACAGGATAATTGATATATATATATTATATATATCAACGGAGAAAAGAAAAATGTAGAAAACAAAACAAAGATTCTTTCCAATGACACTGGAAACCAATTGAAAGGGATGTAGCGCAGCTTGGTAGCGCGTTTGTTTTGGGTACAAAATGTCACGGGTTCAAATCCTGTCATCCCTATCCCTAACTATTACTTATCGTATGAGCAGTAACAAGGGATCACGATTAAAATTGGACATACATACTCAATATCAATATATCAATATATATTGATATAGTATATGCATGCACGATGTATTGGGGTCACGTAAAATTCTTTATGAAAATTAAGCGCTCTTAGTTCAGTTCGGTAGAACGCGGGTCTCCAAAACCCGATGTCGTAGGTTCAAATCCTACAGAGCGTGATTCCATTTCCATTCTTGTTAGATCGAGAATGACACTGAAATAATTGAACAGCAGTCTAAAGTATGAATTTGACCTCCTGTGGATTAGGATTAAAACAAAGAAATAGGAGGTCAATAAACAAAGAGATGTTAATTAATCAAAGGTCCAACTGATCACCACGCCGGTATTGTAAATATGCAGTTACGAATAATCCAGCCAAAGTAATAGGAATGAGACCTAACACGATTCCAAATAGAAAAACTTCAATCATTTTAATTTGTTTGAAAGAGAAAGGGGGAGGTAATATCTATACTTAAATATTAATCTGTATTGACCATTAATCTCAATGACCAAGAATTGGAAATTGACACGGTAAGGAACTATAGAATATCCCGAAATTTCCAATTCATTTCAAAATTTCAAATCAAATAAGTCGTATCTTACTCAGACCGATAAATAGAGCTGAGGTTATAGTTAAAGCCGCTAGTAGAAAACCGAAATAACTAGTTATAATGGGCATAAAGAAGCTAAATGAAATATTTTCTTTTTTTTTATACATATGTTTATAAAGCACTTCCCTAAGTTTCCATTTTTGAGAAAAAAATAGGAAGATAAACAAAAATACCACTTGAAAGATACAATTGAAAATTTTTGATTCATCAATCAATCATTACAGACGAAGAAAAATATAGTGACATAGGGAAGAAATCAATTCATCATCTGTGACATCTACCCATCCTGTGATTCCAAATCAACAGATTTATTGAGCAACTCGTGAGTTGAGTAAACTAATCTAATGAAAATAATAATGAATATTAAAACAAAAAAAAAAAGAATAAGAACTTTGTTCTTTAACTTCATTCAACTTTGAATTAATATGGAAGAAAATAGGAAAAATATCTATTTTAACCCCCCCTTTTTATTGTATCTAATTTGTTCTATTTTCATTTTAGAACAAAAGAAGAGTGACCTTAGAATGCCCTTTACTTTTTGACTTTCATTTTAACTCATTAGATTTAGTAGTAGGTTCCATTTTTCTAATATCTACAACGAGAAGAAAAAGGGTATCGGATCACTCGAAACTGGGGTTTCGCAGTTTTTTTGTCTTTCCATATTTAATTTTAATATAAAGCTCTATCCTTGTAATTAAGCCAAGAAAGAGCCTTTTTTTGTGTCTAATAAAAGAAAAAGAGGAGGTTCCAACAAAAAATATCTTCGACAACTACAAAAAATATATTTCTAGATTTCGCATCTAATTGAATTGTAGAAATATGATAATTTCCTTCATGAATTATTAGAAACCAATCCGTCGAATTCACATTTTAATTGATCCTCAGTTTCTAGTCTGAAGCTAATAATGTGGAGAAGCCTCATCTTATACTATAAAAATTTCTTATACTCTCAAACTTTGAGGAATTTTCTATTGAGTACATCGAGACAACCAACAAGGAAAGAAGAAAGAAATTATCTAGTACTTGATCTCGCCACTGATTGTGAAA